ATGCAACGATGATTCTTTTCTACAAATCATAAAGACATTGGTACATTATATTTTATTTTTGGAGCATGAGCTGGGATAGTAGGCACATCCTTAAGATTAATTATCCGAGCCGAACTAGGTCAACCAGGAACTCTTATTGGTAATGATCAAATCTATAATGTAGTAGTTACAGCTCACGCTTTTGTAATAATTTTTTTTATGGTCATACCTATTATAATTGGAGGATTCGGTAATTGATTAGTACCATTGATATTAGGTGCCCCTGATATAGCTTTTCCTCGTATAAACAATATAAGATTTTGACTCCTTCCACCTTCACTAACTCTTTTACTTATAAGTGGGATAGTAGAAAGGGGTGTTGGAACAGGTTGAACTGTCTACCCTCCTTTAGCCGCGGCTATTGCCCACGCAGGAGCTTCTGTTGACATGGGTATTTTTTCTCTACATCTAGCAGGTGTTTCTTCTATTCTAGGTGCCGTAAATTTTATAACAACAGTAATTAATATACGTTCATTTGGTATATCTATAGACCAAATACCCTTATTTGTTTGAGCAGTATTTATTACAGCTATCCTCCTTCTTTTATCCCTACCTGTTCTAGCAGGTGCTATTACAATACTTTTAACAGATCGTAATTTAAATACCTCTTTTTTTGACCCTGCTGGTGGAGGGGACCCAGTCCTTTACCAACATTTATTTTGATTTTTTGGACACCCTGAAGTGTATATCCTTATTCTCCCTGCCTTTGGTATAATTTCTCATATTGTTAGACAAGAATCTGGAAAAAAAGAATCCTTTGGGACCTTAGGTATAATTTACGCTATATTGGCAATTGGAATTTTAGGATTTGTTGTTTGAGCCCACCATATATTTACAGTAGGAATAGATGTTGATACACGAGCTTACTTTACGTCTGCAACAATAATCATTGCAGTCCCCACTGGAATTAAAATTTTTAGATGATTAAGAACTCTTCATGGAACACAAATCAATTATAGTCCTTCCATGCTTTGAGCCCTCGGATTTATCTTCCTATTCACTGTAGGTGGACTAACAGGAGTTGTATTAGCTAACTCTTCTATTGATATTATCCTTCATGACACGTACTACGTTGTGGCTCATTTTCACTATGTTCTATCTATGGGTGCTGTATTTGGTATTTTTGGCGGAATTGCTCATTGATTTTCATTATTTACAGGACTATCCATAAACCCTAAATGATTGAAAATTCATTTTTTAGTAATGTTTATTGGTGTTAATACTACCTTTTTTCCTCAACACTTTTTAGGTCTAAATGGTATGCCGCGACGATATTCTGACTACCCAGATGCCTTCACAACATGAAATATTGTATCATCAATAGGATCTATAATTTCCTTCACTGCGGCTTTAGGATTTATAATTATCGTTTGAGAAGCTTTAACAGCTAACCGTCCTGTATTATTTTCTCCATTTTTATCATCCTCTATTGAATGAAACCACACCTATCCTCCTGCCGATCACTCTTATATAGAAATCCCTATAATCACTAACTTCTAAAATGGCAGAAAGATGTATAGGATTTAAGCTCCTAATAGGAAGATTTACTTCTTTTAGAAACAATAATGGCAACATGAGCATACCTTGGATTTCAAGACAGAGCCTCCCCTTTAATAGAACAATTAATTTTCTTTCATGATCACATTATATTAATCCTCATCCTTATTGTTACCTTTGTATCTTATATAATATCCACTGTATTAATAAATTCCTATATTAACCGCTTTATATTAGAACACCAAACAATTGAAATAATTTGAACAGCTATCCCCGCTATTATCCTAATTTTCATCGCACTTCCTTCTCTTCGACTCCTTTATCTACTTGATGAAGTTAACAACCCTACATTAACTTTAAAAACTATTGGTCATCAATGGTATTGAAGCTATGAATATTCAGATTTTCTTCATGTTGAATTTGATTCCTATATAGTTCCAAGAAATGAACTAGATCAATCAGGATTTCGACTTTTAGATGTTGATAACCGAACCACTCTGCCCATAAATACTCAAATTCGAGTAATTATTACAGCTGCAGATGTAATTCACTCCTGAACAATCCCTGCTTTAGGGGTAAAAGCAGATGCTATCCCTGGACGCCTCAACCAAGTAAGATTTTTAATTAACCGACCTGGCTTATATTTTGGGCAATGTTCAGAAATCTGTGGTGCTAACCATAGATTTATACCTATTGTAATCGAAAGAATTTCTACAAATTCTTTTTTAAACTGAGTTTCCTCTTCTGCTGATTAATTCACCCGATGACTGAAAGTAAGTGTAGGTCTTTTAAACCTATCATAGTAACCGCCTACTTCTGGTGACAAAAAATTAGTTAAATGCTATATAATACTGGCTTGTCATGCCAGAGTTATCAAAAGATATTTTTTAATGCCTCAAATAGCACCTTTAATATGAATCTATCTCTTTTTTTTTTTTCTCTTAAGACTTATATTTTTCTTAGTACTTAATTACTACATTAAACCATTTCAATCTATTAGTACATCAACTTCATACACCACTACAATTCAAAAACTCTGAAAATTATAGCTAACTTATTCTCAATTTTTGAACCTTCTTCAAGAATCTTTACTCTTTCTACCAATTGAATATCGACATTTTTAGGACTAATATTTATTCCTTATTTATATTGAGCTTCCCCCTCTCGTTGATCTTTACTATGAAGAAAAATTATCCAAACACTTCATAATGAATTTAAAGCTCTCCTTACTTCTTCCCATATTGGAACTTCAACATTGTTCATCGGTTTATTTAGTTTAATTGTATTTAATAATTTTCTAGGTCTATTGCCTTATGTATTTACCAGATCAAGGCACATAGTTATAACGTTGTCTTTATCACTACCATTATGAATAACATTAATAATTTTTGGGTGAGTGAACCACACCCAACATATATTTGCTCATTTAGTCCCCCAAGGAACTCCCTTTGTATTAATACCCTTCATAGTTTTAATTGAAACTATTAGAAACATTATCCGACCAGGAACTTTAGCTGTTCGGTTAGCAGCAAATATAATTGCTGGGCACTTGCTTCTTACACTATTAGGTAGAACTGGCCCATCTTTATCCACTTCTATCTTATCAATTTTAATCTTTTCTCAAATTCTATTATTAATCTTAGAATCTGCTGTAGCAATTATTCAATCTTACGTGTTTGCTGTTTTAAGAACTCTCTATACTAGAGAGATTAACTAATGACATCCCAATCACACGGACATCATCCTTACCATTTAGTGGACATGAGCCCCTGACCTATTACAGGTTCAATTAGGGCTATAATACTAACTACTGGATTAATTAAATGGTTCCATCAATATAATATAAATTTACTTATCCTAAGACTTGCAGCTACTTTATTAACTATAATTCAATGATGGCGAGACGTTACACGAGAAGGTACATACCAGGGTTTACATACATCACTAGTAGTAAAAGGCCTACGGTGAGGGATAATTTTGTTTATTGTCTCAGAAGTTTTATTCTTTTTTTCTTTTTTTTGAGCTTTTTTCCACAGAAGATTAGCTCCTACTATTGAAATCGGTATATACTGGCCTCCCTCAGGGATCCAGCCCTTTAACCCATTCCAAATTCCCTTACTAAACACTACAATCCTTTTATCATCGGGGGCCACAGTAACATGAGCCCATCACGCTATCATAGAGTCTAACCACAGACAAGCAATCCAAAGACTAGGGCTAACTATTTTATTAGGGGTGTATTTCACTATACTCCAAGCCTTTGAATATATTGAAGCATCATTCACTATTGCAGACTCTGTATTTGGTTCCACTTTCTTTGTAGCTACAGGGTTCCATGGGCTCCATGTTATTATTGGGACCTCATTCCTATTTATTTGCTTTTTACGCCTTTTTAACTGTCACTTTTCATCTTTTCACCACGTAGGATTTGAAGCAGCTGCATGATACTGACATTTTGTAGACGTAGTTTGATTATTCTTGTATGTATTTATTGTACTGGTGAGGTGGTTATTTTTTTAATATAAATAAAGTATATCTGACTTCCAATCAGAAAGTCTAGCACCTAGAAAAAATAATTTTAACCGTATTAATACTTTCACTCATTACACTTTTTATTTGTCATTTTATTATATTATTAGCTTCCACTCTATCTAAAAATACTATTACAGACCGTGAAAAAAATTCCCCTTACGAGTGTGGATTTGACCCAAAGGGTTCTGCCCGGTTCCCCTTTTCTCTTCGGTTTTTTTTAATTGCTGTAATTTTTTTAATTTTTGATGTAGAAATCACTTTACTTTTACCTATTGCTTCAATTTTTAATATTACAAACATTTTTTCCTGGCTCTTTACAAGAACATTATTTTTAATTATTCTACTTTTAGGACTTTATTATGAATGGGTTCAAGGGGCTTTAGAATGATCAAAGTAATTTAGACCATAGTCAATATCTATGACATATGAGTTGCATTCATAAAGAGTTCAAAAGAACTGGTTTACCCACTAAATTAGAAAGCGAATTATTGCATTTAGTTTCGACCTAAACTTTGACTCTCTACAGTCTCTAATTATTGAGAGAAGCCAAAATATAGAGGCATATCACTGTTAATGATAAAATTGAAATTTTTTTCCTGTCAAGTATATATATAATGTTACACGCACTGGAATATTTATACAAAAAGCTTCTAACTTTTTCTCAAGCAGTTAAATTCTGTTTATATTCCTGTTTTTATGGTGTAATTTTAAACACGTTACATTTTCGTTGTAAAACTGAAATATTAATTTTTCTAAAAACTATACTCATTATTATATATTACTATTCAAAGTAATACTTTACATCCTTAGCTCCACAAACTAATATTTTTATTAAACTATTTGAATTATTTACAGGCAACTAATGCCTCTTTTGCAGCTTCAATGCAATATTCTATATAAATTATATAAATTAACCTTCTAAACATACAATAAAACAATAACCCCTCTTACAATGAATACCTTCATAAAAACTTTAACTCTATTTAATTGTAAATAATTCAAAGTTAAAAACACTTTAGAAAAAAAGTAAAATATACCTTGGCCACCAAAGTACTCATACCAGCCTTTGTCTCCTCTTGCTTGAAACACAGCACCTCTTATTAAACTAATTTCACTATTTTTTACAGAACTTAATAAAGGTATAAATCACATAGAAGCAGCTATAGCAACTAACTTATAATTACTAAGTCTCTTTAAAGTATAAGTAGTATTTATTATATTTAATATATAACCAACTACCCCTCCTAATAAACAAACTACAAGCGTAATACTTTTTATAAAACTATCTATACAAATCATATAAGGTTCTGGGAAAAGTACTCAAGATAAGCCAGCTCCTGCTACAATTGCTCCGCCCCCTAACATTGTCATAGAATTAGTTATAATATAATCTTCATCTCTAATACTTCTTGTACACCTTAAATTAAATTCACCTCTTAGAGTATAAAAAATCAACCGTGATGTGTATATTACTGTAAGTCCTGTTGCTATTACATATAATATTAAAGCAATAAAATTAACTGGACTCATATAAGCTACCTCTAAAATTATATCTTTAGAGTAAAACCCAGCTAAAAACGGAAACCCACATAAAGCTAAATTAGCAACAGTTATATAAGATATAGTTAAAGGCATAAAATTAATCAACCTTCCTATAAACCGAATATCTTGATAATCGCCAACATTGTGAATCACTACCCCTGCACACATAAAAAGTAAAGCTTTAAACAAAGCATGCCTTAATAAATGAAAAAATGCTAAATCAGAATAACCCAAAGCTAAGATCCCTAATATTACCCCTAATTGACTTAAAGTTGATAAAGCAATAATTTTTTTTAAATCATACTCAAAATTTGCTCCTAATCCTGCTATGAATATTGTTAAACAAGAAATAATTAAAAGGCCACTTTGCACTTTAGACCCCTCTAAGGCAGGGCTAAATCGAATTATAAGATAAACTCCAGCTGTAACAGGAGTTGAAGAATGCACTAAAGCTGAAACAGGTGTGGGTGCTGCCATAGCAGCAGGAAGTCAAGCAGAAAATGGGATTTGAGCACTTTTAGTCATAGCAGCTAAGACTAATAGTACTTTAAATATATAGTAATTATCATCTAAATAAAACCTATATAAAAAAAAATTTCACCCGCCTAATTTTCTTATCAGCCCAATTCCCAACAAAATAGCTACATCTCCTACTCGATTTGACAGTACTGTTAACATACCTGCATTAGAAGACTTTTCATTTTGGTAATAAATTACCAACACGTAAGAAACTAAACCTAACCCGTCTCACCCTAATAAAATTCTAATTAAATTAGGACTTAAAACTATTATTCTCATTGACGCTACAAAACCCAATACAAGATATATAAACCGATTAAAAGCTTTATCCCCCGATATATAACTACCACTATATATAAGCACCCTACTAGAAATCAAAAAGACAAAACATAAAAAAAATAAAGAAATTCAATCAAAAACCAATGTAAATGTAATTGAAGATCTATTTAATCTCACTAACTCTCACTCAATCACATCCATTATTCCTATATTTAATTTTAAAACTGCTGTAACTCCACAATATAAAGACATAGCTCCTAACGCCACTATCCTAATTTCATGTATAGAAATTTTTCAAATCATTCTTTAGTATATTTAATATCCAGAGACAGTACTCTTAAACTAAAGACCTAAATACTAATTAAATTAGTGTTTATAATTAATACATTTAAAGGAAATCAATGTAAAAACAATACTAAATATTCTCGAACTTTACCAGAACAACAAGCATATAAACAATTATAAAATAACCCATGTTGAGATAATCTATATATGTATAGAGTGTAAGCTGCCCTAAAAAAAGATAGTAACCTGATCCCAAATATTCTAAATTTTCTTCATCTTAAAATTCTTATAATCAATCTAATTTCCCCTAATAAATTTAAAGATGGAGGACTTGCCATATTTCTTACCCTTAACAAAAACCATCACAAGCCCATTCTTGGTATAAAAGATAATAAACCCTTACCAATTAGAAGTCTCCGACTTCTAATTCGCTCATAAACAATATTAGATAAACAAAACAAACCAGAAGAACATAAGCCATGACCAACTATTACAATTACTCCTCCTGTTAAACCCCACCATCTAAAAATTATTAACCCACATAAAACTAACCTTATATGAGCAACAGAAGAATAAGCAATTAAAGATTTTATATCAACCTGACGTAAACACATTAATCTAATAAAAAATCCACCAACAAGGCCTAATCTCACTCAAAGTCAAGAAAATTCCTTACTAATATTCTGGAATATAACTAATACTCGAATTAAACCATACCCTCCTAATTTTAATAAAACTCCAGCCAAAATCATTGAACCTGCTACAGGAGCTTCAACATGAGCTTTAGGTAACCATAAATGAAACATGTATATAGGTAATTTCACCAAAAATGCCCATACTGTAGAGAAATATCACACTATTTCTATATAGCTTTCATAATAAATAGGCTGTCTTAAACTCATAACTAATCTTCCTCTCCTAAAATAATAAATAAGTAAAGATCCTAATAATGGCAATGAAAAAGCTAACGTATAAAACAACATGTAAACACCAGCCTGAATGCGTTCAGGCTGGTAGCCTCATCCTAAAATTAAAATTAAAGTAGGAATTAAAGACATTTCAAAACTAATATAAAATAATAAATAATCCATAGCAGAAAAAGTAATAACAAGAGATAACAATAATAATAAATTTACCATGATAAACCTTGAGTAAAAATTATTTAAAGTTTTAATTTTTTGCCTTGATAATACAATTAAAGACATAATTCAAACCCTCAAATAAATTATAATATACCTTATATAATCTATTCCAATTATAAAACCTAACTCGTAAATATAAAAATTATGATAACAACTTAAACCTAATACAAACCTTAAATTTATAAGCCCTAATTGAACTACATCCCATTTTTTATTAAATATTATCAATATTAATAAGGGCAAAATTACTTTTAACATTCTAACAAATTAAACCTTATAAATCGATCATTACCGTGACTTCGAACTATAAGAACCAACAAAGATAAACCTAAAGCCCCCTCACAAGCCGCCAAAGTTAAAAAAAATAAAGAAAAATAAATTTCTCTCCCAACTCCTGCTATTTGTAATCTTAAAAGCCAAAATACTCCTAATATTATAAATTCTAACCTTAACAAAGAATTTAACAAATGTTTATGATAAGAAATAAACCCTCACAACCCACAAAAAATTATTACTAAAGAACTTGCAACTCATACTATCCTAAAATTTATCATTAGTTTTAATAGTTTAAATAAAAACTTTGGTCTTGTAAGCCAAAAATGAAAATATTTCTTAAAACTTCAGAGAAAAAAAATTATTTTATCTTTAGTCCCCAAAACTAATATTTTACTTAAACTATTCTCTGACATGATTTTATTAATTATTCCTATTGTGTTAATTTTGTCCTTCCTATTCACCCGTTTAACCCACCCTTTATCCATAGGGTTAACTTTACTAATTCAAACAATTATAATCTCCTTATCTACAGGGATATCTACTCATTCATTTTGGTTCTCATATATCTTATTCTTGATTTTCTTAGGAGGAATATTAGTCCTATTTATCTATGTTGCTTCACTTGCCTCAAACGAATTCTTTGTATTCTCCCTAATAACTTTTACTTTTTACTTATTCTCTTTCTTTTTCTTGACAATAATTTGCCTTCTTCTAGACCCTATTCTAACTCCTCATTTATCACTTCTACCAACTTCCTCTATCAATACTTTTACCTCTACTCCTTTTATTACAAGATGAATTTATAGAAACACCTCAATATATTTCACTTTATTTATTATCTTATATTTACTACTAACACTAATTGTAGTAGTAAAAATCACTAATTTATTTAAAGGACCCCTTCGTCTCTCAAATTAATGACAACACCTATACGCAAATCCCATCCTCTTTTTAAAATTGCTAATAATGCTTTAATTGATATACCTCTTCCAAGAAATATTTCTACATTTTGAAACTTTGGATCTTTACTTGGCCTTTGTTTAGTAATTCAAATTGCTACTGGCTTGTTTCTAGCCATACATTATACTGCTCATATTGACTTAGCTTTCTCCAGAGTAGCTCATATTTGTCGAGATGTAAACTATGGGTGATTACTACGAACTACACATGCAAATGGAGCTTCATTTTTTTTTATTTGCTTATACGCCCATATTGGACGAGGAATGTTTTATGGATCTTACATATCTTTCCATGCATGAATAGTTGGAGTTGTTATTTTATTCATAGTTATAGCAACTGCATTTTTAGGGTATGTTCTCCCGTGAGGACAAATATCATTCTGAGGTGCTACTGTAATTACCAACCTCTTCTCAGCTATTCCATATATTGGTACAGATTTAGTGCAATGAATTTGAGGAGGGTTCTCAGTAGACAATGCAACATTAACACGATTTTTTACTTTTCACTTTGTTCTCCCATTTATTGTAGCCGCGGCTACAATAGTCCATATTCTATTTTTACATCAGTCAGGGGCTAATAACCCCTTAGGTATCTCAAGTCAAGTAGATAAAGTACCCTTCCACCCATATTTTACATTTAAAGATATTGTAGGGTTTATCGTAATATTGTCAAGATTACTTTTTCTGTCACTTCTTTATCCATATCTTCTAGGAGACCCTGATAATTTTATCCCTGCAAATCCTTTAGTCACCCCTGCCCATATTCAACCAGAATGATATTTCCTATTTGCTTACGCTATCTTACGATCAATTCCTAATAAATTAGGAGGAGTAATTGCTTTAGTTGCTTCAGTTGCAATCCTAGTTATCTTACCATTTACCCACACATCTCAATTCCGAAGCCTTACTTTTTACCCACTAAACCAGTTTATATTCTGACTTTTAATCTCTATTCTTATCCTTCTAACCTGAATTGGAGCTCGCCCTGTAGAAGACCCTTATGTATTAACAGGACAAATTTTAACAATCTTGTACTTTTCCTTTTTCATTTTAAACCCTTTAACACTTTTATGATGAGATAAGATATTAAAATAAGTTATTTAGTTTAAATAAAAACAGATATTTTGAAAATACCAAATAAGAAGAATACTCTTAATAACTGTAATATATTATTTTAATTATACACTAAAACGAGAATAAAACACAAAGATTTAAACCCAATAAAAAATATTAAATAATTAATGGATACAGGTAAAAACCTTTTCCATGCTAAATATATTAACTTATCATAACGAAGTCGAGGTAAAGTCCCACGAACTCACACAAAAATAAACGCAATTATTACAGATTTTAAATAAAACATTACGGTGCATGGTCTTCTACCTAAAAACACAATTACAAATAATACACTTATAAATAAAATACTAGCATACTCAGCTATAAAAATTAAAGCAAACCCACCTCTTCTATACTCCGTATTAAATCCAGATACTAACTCAGACTCTCCTTCTGAAAAATCAAAAGGAGTTCGATTAGTTTCAGCTAAACAAGAAGCAAATCAAATAAATCCTAAGGGTAACGAAACAACAATAAACCAAACATTAGATTGATATTTACTAAATAACTCTAACCTAAACCCTCCTACTAAAACAATAAAAGATAATAAAATTAATGCTAACCTTACCTCATAAGAAATAGTTTGAGCTACCGCCCGTAACCTTCCAAGAAGAGAATACTTACAGTTTGAAGCTCAACCAGCAACCATTGTCCTGTAAACACCTAATCTTAAACAACAAAAAAAAAATAATACACTTATATTAAACCTAATTAATCCTACTTCATAAGGTATAACTACTCAAACTAATAAAGACAAAAACAAACTAAATACTGGTGATAAATAATAAGCAAAAAAATTTGATATAACAGGAATAGTTTGCTCTTTAGTAAATAATTTAATAGCATCTGAAAAAGGCTGTAAAATACCTATATAACCAACCTTATTTGGGCCCTTACGAATTTGAATATAGCCCAAAATTTTTCGCTCAAGCAAAGTCACAAAAGCTACCCCAATTAAAACACAAATGATCAATACTAAATAATTTACAATCCAAACTACTATTATCACAAAACAATTAGCTCTAACTGCTCTACTATTTATAGAATTACTTCTATTTATCTAAATCCTAAATCTAGTACATATTATCTGCCAAAATAGTAATCCACTTTATAAAAAATTTTCAATTACTCAATCCTTTCGTACTAAAATAATCTTTTATTATCAAGAGATAGAAACCAACCTGGCTTACGCCGGTCTGAACTCAAATCATGTAAAAATTTAAAGGTCGAACAGACCTTCTTTTATAACGGCTACACTATAAAGATATTTTAATTCAACATCGAGGTCGCAAACTTTTTTTTCGATATGAACTCTCAAAAAAAATAACGCTGTTATCCCTAAAGTAACTTAATCTTAAATCTTTAAAAAGGATCATTTTTATAAATCATTTATTATTTGTTTTCTTATCAAGCAGTTAATATAAATTATACCTATGTCGCCCCAACACAATATAATGATTAAATTAAATTTTTATTTATATAATTCAATAAAATTTAAACGAAATATAAAGCTTTATAGGGTCTTATCGTCCCCTTGAAAAATTTAAGCCTTTTCACTTAAAAGTTAATTTCTATCTTTACAACAGAGACAGCTTTTCTTTTGTCCGACCATTCATACAAGTTCCTAATTAAGAAACTAATGATTATGCTACCTTTGCACGGTCAAAATACCGCGGCTCTTAAACTCTATGTGTCAGTGAGCAGGCCAGACTATTTATACCTCCAAATAGACATGTTTTTGATAAACAGGCAAAGAAAAATATTTGCCGAGTTCCTTTATTATACCTAAACATTATTAAATCTTTAACTCAATTTTAATGTTAATATAAAACATTAATATCTATTACTAATAAACTCATAATAACTTGATAAATTATATTCATAACAATATTCTAATACCAAAGAAAAATTAAATAAATAACTTACGAACCATTTTTAGTTAAAACACTTTTTTACCATGGCTACCTTTAAGCCTAGGACAGTTCATTTTCTTTAATTAATTTATTAATTAAATTTTATAGAATAAGAAGCTTACCCCTCCTATTCTTAACCTTTTAACCTTTTTAAATAACTTTAAAAGTTTAAATTATATTTATTTCTTAGAAAACCAGATATAACAAAACTCGTATAACATTTCATCTTTAGTTTAACATTAAAAATTTTTATGTTATAAAAACTTTTTGTTAAACTAGCTATTTTTGTTTCGGGATTATTAACATTATTTAATTTATTTTGACTCCCCCTAATACACAAGGTACAATACTTAATATCTACTATAAAAATTTTTACCCTTATACTTTCCCCTTCAGTACTATTCTCTATCGTCTACAAAAAAATTTATCTAATCATTACTTTCATTAACATATAATTGATTTTTTAACTTTAAACAACTTACAACAAACTAAATTAACAATTTATATAACCTCAAAGCAAATCGATTTGCACGATAATTTTCTTCAACGTAAGTGAAACGCTATACTATATAAGCTATACTTTGTTAATCTAGATTCACTTTCCAGTAAACCTACTATGTTACGACTTATCTCATCTATATAATGAAAGCGACGGGCGATATGTACATGATTTAGAGCTCATGCCTCCTAAGCATATTAAACTTATATTACAATCAAATCCACCTTAAAAATTTTTCTTCATTATTTATTCGTTATAAATAAATATTATTGTAACCCATTTTAACTTACCTATAAGCTGCACCATGATCTAATTTTTCTAAATTTATAAAACACAATAATTATTTCTTTAAAAATTATCTGCTAATGACGGTATACAAACTGAAAACAAAGATAAGTAAGATTTTTCGTGGTTTATCGATTCAAAAACAGGTTCCTCTGACTAGACTAAATCACCGCCAAATTCTTTAAATTTAAAGAAAATATCTACTATTAATCTGGCAATTATAATTAACTTTCGGTATAATAGGGTATCTAATCCTAGTTTAACCCCGAAGATTTCTTGCTTCAATACCAATAATAACTTATCTACAAAAAATAACCTAATTTCACCCTTTATTTTCATAGATTCTATACTTAATTTTACTCATTTAACAAAAACCAATACCTTTTCTACTTTACCTTAAAGTTTAACCGCGACTGCTGGCACAATATTTTATCAGATTTTAAACTATTACTAAATCATACACTAGTATATTATTTAATATTTTATGCTGAGACTTTACTACCCATTAATTTTCAATTTCAATTAACTTCAATTTAAATTTTAAACTAAAAACAATACTCACTACTATTCTCATACAATTTCAATAGAAACATAGAAACAAAAGAAAGAATCAAACTTTAATAATTCTATAAACACACATAAATGTCTATAACACTTATACACACCCTCAAACAAAATTAAGAATAATTTTATAAAATACAACTTATATATACATATATGTATATATAAAATAAATATATTAAAGTTAGCTATAAGACTTAAGTGCTTATAGATTAGCTCATGCTTTATCTAAAAAGATTAATATAATAAACTTAATTTTATATAAAATAAATGTTTATCTCGAGTTAGAAAAATGTAAACATTAACTTTTAATGATTATGTAATTTATTATTTTAACAATTATAATAATAAAATGAATACGATGATATATTAGATTTAATTCAGAAGTAATTCGAAGCTCTTGGATTCTTCATTCACTCTCAAGGTGAGAATCCTCCAAGGACCGCACGAATTACTTCTAATATAAAGAGCTCATGTAATATATTCATTTAATTTAATACAAAGATCATTTCTTTAATGAAAGTCAAAGAAAAAATTATATTATATTATATGTATATATATATATATATATCTCTTTATCCTCTCTTTATTTCTTTTTTTCATTTGCTAGATTTCTTATTTTTATATTTTTTTTTATACACTTTATATATTTTAATATAGTGCCTGATTTTAAAAGGATAGCTTTGATAGAGCTAATCATGTATTTTATACCTATATTATTATACGTGATGGAATTACACCATCTCTAAAAAGATCAAAACTTTTTGTGCCCTTTACACTAACGAATATAAATAAAAGATAAGCTAATAAAAGCTAATGGGCTCATACCCCGTAAATGAGAATTTATCTCTCTTTTAAATGATTTTTCCATTATCTTCTATACTCTTTTTTCTTTCCTTAATTTCAGGTACTATAATATCAATCTCTTCGTCTTCTTGATTCGGAGCTTGAATTGGATTAGAACTCAATTTACTATCTTTTATTCCCTTAATTACAATTAAAATAAATCCTTATTTTTCTGAAGTATCTCTAAAATACTTTCTTATTCAAGCATTAGCATCGACAGTAATTATTATATCAAGATCATTATTCCTCTCTAACCCAAATCTTTCCTGTAATCTAATATTAGTAGCTTTACTATTAAAATTAGGTGCAGCTCCATTCCATTTCTGGTTTCCTCAAATTATAGAAGGTTTATCATGACCTCAAACCATTATCCTTATAACGATTCAAAAATTAGCCCCTATATTCTTAATTTCTTACCTAACTACTAACTCAGTATTAATTCAAATTATTATTTTTTCTTCTATTCTTTCCGCTTTAATTGGGGCATTAGGTGGCTTAAATATAATAAAACTACGTAAAATTATAGCTTTCTCTTCTATTAACCACATATCTTGAATATTAATTGCTATTTCTATTAATGACATAATATGGTTAGTGTATTTTATATTTTATAGGCTTATTTCCTCCTCTATCGTTATTTTATTCCATTCCATGCAAGTTTTCAATATCTCAAGACTATTAAACTCTAATTATACGTCCCCCTTCTACACCTTACTCCTACCTATAAGACTCTTGTCTTTAGGGGGACTTCCTCCATTTACAGGATTTTTACCAAAATGAATAATAATTCAAATTTTAGTGTTAAATAAAATAATTATTCCTTTAATTTTCTTGTTAGGTTCAGCTCTAATCACCTTATATTTTTATGTACGAATTATTACCCCTTTCATTTTACTTTTAACACCCATCTTAACACCAAACTCTAAGCAAATTAACTACTCTTCCACTTCTATCTTTATACCATTTACTACTTTTCTCAATTTTTTAGGACTGTTAATCCCCCTCCCTCTTATTTTTATATAGAATTTTAAGTTATTTAAACTAAAAGCCTTCAAAGCTTAAAAAAAAAGTAAACACTTTTAAATTCTAAGTTAAGTTCTAGTGGTTTAACACATCTTTAGATTTGCAATCCAACGTTATTTATTTTACTATAGAACCCTGATAAAAAAGTTTTAACTTGTTAATAAATTTACAATCTATCGCCTCTACCCTCAGCCATCTTATC